CTTTTGCGTTGGCTAATATCTACAAATCATAAAGACATTGGGACTTTATACTTAATTTATGGCCTATGGTCAGCGATACTAGGATCTTCTTTTAGTTTTATTATTCGTATTGAATTAAGAAGCCCTGGTACATTAATTGGAAATGACCAGATTTATAATGTCATCGTTACAGCCCATGCTTTTATTATAATTTTTTTTATAGTGATACCAATTATAATTGGMGGATTTGGTAACTGATTAATCCCACTAATATTAAATGCTCCGGATATAGCCTTTCCTCGAATAAACAATATAAGATTTTGATTACTCCCTCCTTCCTTATCTTTTCTCCTGGTTTCCTCTTTTATTGATATGGGAAGTGGAACTGGATGAACAATTTATCCTCCTCTATCTTCAAATCAAGCACATAGAGGAAATTCTATAGATTTTACTATTTTTTCTTTACACTTAGCAGGAATATCTTCTATTCTAGGGGCAATTAATTTTATCACCACCATTTTAAATATACGTCCTTCCTACCTACAGATAGACCGAGTTCCTATATTTGTTTGATCTGTCTTAATTACAGCAATTCTTTTACTTCTTTCTCTCCCTGTTTTAGCGGGGGCTATTACAATACTTTTAACTGATCGAAACTTTAATACAAGTTTTTTTGACCCCACAGGAGGAGGAGACCCTATTTTATTTCAACACTTATTTTGATTCTTTGGCCACCCAGAAGTTTATATCTTAATTCTCCCAGGTTTTGGTATAATTTCCCATATTACTTCTCATATAGCAGGAAAAAAAGAAACTTTTGGCCCCTTAGGAATAATTTATGCAATATTAACAATTGGACTTTTAGGTTTTATTGTTTGAGCACATCATATATTCACTGTAGGGATAGATGTTGATACACGAGCTTATTTTACGGCAGCAACAATAATTATTGCTGTCCCAACAGGGATTAAAATTTTTAGCTGATTAGCTACCCTCTATGGTTCAAAAATTTATTATTATCCAGCTTCAAATTGAACATTAGGTTTTCTTTTTCTTTTTACCATTGGAGGACTCACTGGAGTTATTTTAGCCAACTCCTCAATTGATATTGTCCTTCATGATACCTACTATGTTGTTGCTCATTTTCATTATGTTCTTTCTATAGGAGCTGTTTTTGCTATTATAGCAGGTTTTACTTTCTGAGCTCAAATAATAATAGGGTTATCTTTCAACCCTAAATGATTAAATGCTCATTTTTGAATAATATTTATTGGAGTAAACCTCACTTTTTTCCCTCAACATTTTTTAGGGCTAGCAGGAATACCACGACGATACTCGGATTATCCTGATTTTTTCACTAAATGGAACGTTCTTTCCTCTTTTGGAGCTTCTTTATCCATCCTTAGTTTAATTTATTTCCTATTTATTTTAATAGAAAGAATATTTAGTCACCGTCATGTACTATTTTTTCATTCTCCTCAATCTAATGTTGAATGACTAATCTCTAACCCTCCTTATAATCATTCCTTCTCCCAACCCACTTTAATTATATCTTATGACAACCTGAAATGCAATTAACTTTCAAGAGAGAGCTTCCCCTTCTATAAGTCAAATAATATTTTTTCATGACCACTTAATATTGGTTCTTTGTTTAATTATTACTCTTATTATCTTTATAATATCTTCTCTAGTATACAACAATAACAATTCCTTAATAACTACTGAAGCTCATAATATTGAAATTTTATGAACTATTACTCCTGCTTTTATTCTAATTGTCATCGCCTTACCTTCATTAAAAATCTTATATCTAACTGAAGAAAATTTTAATCCCAACCTTACTATTAAAACTATTGCTAATCAATGATTTTGGAGATATGAATATTCTGATTTCTCAGAAGTGGAATTTGATTCTTATATATTGAACTTATCTTCTTTAAATTACTTTCGATTACTAGATGTTGATAACCGAATTAATATTCCCCTAAATGTTAGTGTACGAAATTTAATCACTTCTAATGATGTCATTCATGCCTGAGCTGTTCCCTCTCTTGCAGTCAAATTAGATGCTGTACCTGGGCGACTAAACCAAACCAATTTTATTATCAACCGTCCTGGACTGTTTTATGGTCAATGTTCAGAAATTTGTGGGGCAAATCATAGTTTTATACCTATTGTGATTGAAACTTGCTCATTAAAAAATTTTTTTTCCTGACTAAACTCTATTTTACTAATGAGCTGTGTAGCGTTAGCCTCTTAAGCTATTTTAAATTAACTATGTTAATATTAGTTTATTGTTAGTTAATAATAATATCAACATGTCATGTTGAAGTTACCCCTTAGTACAATAATAAAATGCCTCAAATATCTCCTTTATTATGGTTTCTAGCCCCCCTTATAATCTTTTTTGTTATTTCCTCAAGTAGTATAATAAGAAAAAAAGCTGCCCCTAATACTTTAATTTTTAATTCAAAATTAACAGAAAATAAAATTTTTTGGACATGATAGCGAACCTTTTTTCTATTTTTGACCCTACAACCTCCTCCGGATTAAACCAAATTTGATTTTCTTCTTTCATTTTTTTAGTAATTTTTCCCTCCTCCTTATTTTTATTTAAAACACCTTTAATAAAAGTTTTTATCTTCTTAAATAGTTTTTTATCAAAAGAATTATTCCCAATTTTACATACTTCTCTGTTCTTGTCCCCTTTATTTTTAAGTTTATTTTTATCAATTTCAATAATCAATTTTATAGGACTATTACCTTACTTATTTACTAGATCTAGCCACATAAGAATTACTTTAGCTTTAGCCCTCCCTTTATGGCTGTCTTTCTTTATTTATGGATGAATAGTTAACCCTAAAAATATGCTAGCTCACTTAGTGCCATCTGGAACCCCCTTCGTTCTAATAAGTTTTATAGTCTTAATTGAGACTATCAGCGCAATCATTCGCCCCTTAACTTTAGCTGTTCGGTTAATAGCTAATATAACTGCTGGACATTTAATTATAACTCTAATTAGTTCTCAAATTCCTCTTATTAATATAATATCTCTTGGGCTTGTTATAACTCAAACAGTACTATATCTTTTAGAAACTGCAGTAGCTTTTATCCAAGCTTATGTTTTTACTTTACTTCTTACTTTATACTTAATAGAATCTAAATAATGACAAACCAAACCCACCCTTTCCATATAGTTTCATCCAGCCCTTGACCTTTAATTGCATCCTTAAATGTTATAAGACTAACTACCAGAATTATTTTGATAAACAATAAATTAAATACTCATCTCTACATTCTTAATTTATGCTTAACTTTTTTAACAGCCATTCTATGGTGACGGGATGTCACCCGAGAAAGTTTTTTAGAAGGCTTACATACCCTAAAAGTAATCCGAGGACTAAAACTAGGAATAATTTTATTCATCGTCTCAGAGATTCTATTTTTCACCTCTTTTTTTTGAGCTTATTTCCATTCAAGCTTAAGCCCTACCTTCTTTATTGGCTCCCTATGGCCCCCCATTCCTATTAACCCTTTTGACCCCCTTCAAATCCCCTTTTTGAATACAATTATTCTCCTGTCATCAGGGCTTACAGTAACTTGATCCCATCACAGAATACTAATTAGCAATTTATTTTTAAGAAAACTCAGATTACTTATTACTATCCTATTAGGTGTTTATTTTTCCCTTCTTCAATTATTTGAATATATGGAAGCCTCTTTTACTTTAGCAGACTCTATCTACTCATCTTGCTTTTTTATGGCAACAAGCTTTCATGGATTTCATGTTATAATTGGATCTTCYTTCCTACTTGTAATACTAGCACGAATATTAGCTACTCACTTTTCTAAGCATCACCATTTTGGGTATGAAGCAGCTATTTGATACTGACATTTTGTAGATGTCGTTTGACTTTTTCTATACCTAGCAATTTACTGATGAGGACTCTAAAGGACTCTAACCTTATTAGTATAATAAGTATTATTAACTTCCAATTAATAGGTTTTATAGGGTAATCCTGTTCTCTTTAATTTTCATCAGCCTCCTAATTCTTACTATTATATTATTAAGTTTTCTAATCCCTTATAATTCTTTCTTCAACACTTCTTTTTTCTCTTCTTTTGAGTGCGGTTTAGAAAATCTAAACTTAAAGACAACTTTTTCCCTACGATTTTTCATTCTAACACTAATTTTCCTATTATTTGATATTGAAATAGTTATCCTAATTCCACTATCTTTAATGTCTTTCGTCTCCCCCTTCATAGCCCTACTCATCTCTTTACCTTTTATTTTATCATTAAATTTAACTCTAAAATATGAAAAAGATTTACAAAACCTAAAATGAGCTTAGAGGAGAAAACACAATATTTTGCACATATTATCAGCATTTATGCCTCCCCTATAAAAGAATTAATTTAATTTAATTTTAGTTTCGACCTAAACTCAGAGAAACTTCTCCTTTTTTAATAAAATCTTAAAGAAATTTCACTGTTAATGAATATATGAGTCTCTCTCTTATTGAGCTATTAATATTAAGCCGCTAACTTAAAAAAAGATTTTTATCTATAGCTCCGCTTTTTTCTCCTTAGGATCTTCAATCCCCTATTCTTTATAAACTATAAAAGCTTTCTATAGTGTACTACCACCTTACTATTTCATGGTAAAAATGAATAATCTCTAGAAATTACAATATACCTAATCAAACCCCAAATACCATTCTAAAAATAAATCCTAATAAATAATCATATCTTCCTTTTAAAAAATAAGTACTAAAAAAATTAAATATACCAAATAACCCATAGCCTCCATAAAATTCGAATAAACCTATATCCCCTTGTTTATACAATTTAAAAATAGCTCCCAAACCCTTTGAAAAAAAAAAATTTCTTAGCTTAACCAAATAAACTATCTGACTAAAACAATCTAATAAGATTTTAGTTTTCACTAAAAGATTAAAAAAATAAATACCTCTAATTATAAAAATTAAAGTTCCTATTTTACTCAAAATACTTAAATTGATCAAAAATCCTTTTCCTATAAAAAATCATATAAATAACCCTCCATTCAAATTAGCTCCTACATACAGTATAATCATTCTAGCTCTCATCTTTAAGTTCTCATAGACATAACCTACAGAACTACCCAAATAAAAATTTAAAAAAGAAAACCCTATTAAACGAAAAGAATAGCTTATAGTTAACAAAACTCCCACTAAAAAAAAAATACCAATTATAGCCCCTCCTCAAGACCCTACTGTATACTCATAAATTAAATCTTTAGAGTAAAATCCAGTTAAAAAAGGAAAACCTCCTAAAGATAAGCTACAAACAAATAAACCAAGAGTATGGAAATAACAATTTTTTATAAGACCCCCTATTATTCGAATATCTTGATACCCCCCTAATATATGAATAAATCTTCCAGCACACAAGAATAATAAAGCTTTAAATATAGCATGTATTAAAAGGTGATAATAACATATTAGTAAATTCCCAATAGCCATAGAAAACACTATAACTCCTAATTGACTTAAAGTTGACAAAGCAATAATTTTTTTAATGTCTATTTCATAATTAGCAACCCCTCCTGATATTAATATAGTCATCACTCTAACTATCAGCAATAAATCTGACCCTATAACCAAAAAATAATTACGAAATAATAGATAAACTCCTGCCGTTACTAAAGTAGAAGAATGAACCAAAGAAGAAACAGGAGTAGGAGCTGCCATAGCAGCAGGCAATCAAGCACTAAAAGGAATCTGAGCACTCTTTGTGATTATAGAAAGAATAAAAATGAATTTTAATAAACTATTTAAAGAAAAAAAATATATACATAAATAAAAATCTCAACTATAATACTCAACTAACAAAAAAAGTCTAATTAAAAATATAGCATCCCCTAAACGATTTCTTAGAAGAGTAAGTCTTCCACAGTTAAAAGAACGTTTACTTTGATAATAAATAATTAACAAATAAGAGATAATACCCAAACCATCCCACCCCAGTAAAACTATAACTAAATTTCTAATATTAATTAACAGTAGCATAGACATAACAAATAAAATTATTAATCGAAAAAATAAGTTTTTATGAAAATCTCCTTCTATATAGGAATCTCTATAAATCAAAACATTTCCTGAAATTATTAAAACAAACCCTCTAAAAATTAATCTATACCAATCTAATAAAAAACTAAAATGAATATCTAATACCCCTCAACTCAACATTTCTCACTCAAAATAAAATACTTTTAAAGAAAAATAATAAGAACTTAAAAGAATTAAAATTCCTAAAAAGATTATAACTACCCCTCTACATATGTACATTTTCTTAAAATTAACCTTAAAATCCACAATTTCATATTCTTCTATAAACTATTTAAGAAAATAAAAATAAATAAAATAAAAATTATCAACAGACTCAAAATTAAATGTAAAAAACTACATAAATAACTTCTCGTTTTAAACCCCCCTAAACTAAACCCTCAACTATTTAACTCTCCATGTACAAAACCAAATATATAAATACCATAAAATGAACCTATAAAAGAAATAGAAATCAGTAATAAAAGGCTAAGTAATGAGTATCTTAAAATTCCAATAAATAACCCAATCTCTCTAAAAAAATTAATTGTTAAAGGACATCCTATATTTCAAACTACTAAAATAAACCAAAAAGTCCATATAATATCTCCATAACTAAAAAACCCCCGTAAAAGATGAAGTCTACGAGTTCCTAACGAACCATAGATTATATAGCCAAGATAAAATAAACCAGAAGAAATTACACCATGTCCCACTATTATTAAAATTCTTCTTCTCACTCCAATTTCATTTATTATTCTAATCCCAGAAATTCTTATTCCCATGTGCATAACTGAAGAATATGCAATCAAACTCTTTAGGTCATTCTGGGCCAAGCAATAGACACTCACATAAACACATCTTACTAACGAAAAAGAATATAGATATCTTCTTAAATAGAAAAAAATATAAGTTATCCCATTAAGTATTCGAACTAATCCATACCCTCCTAATTTTAATAAAATCCCAGCCAAAACCATAGATCCCCCTACTGGAGCCTCTACATGAGCTTTAGGAAGCCATAAATGAACTAAAAATATTGGAAACTTAATCAAAAATCCTAAAATCACAAAAATACCCCAACTTACTCCAAGATAACTTAAGTCCTTCAAAGATAAAAAATTTGCTAAACCATAAGTGTGACCTAGAGTAAAAAGGCTATACAAATAAGGAAAAGATCCTGCTATAGTAAAAAAAAGCATATAAATTCCTGCTTGTATACGTTCAGGCTGATACCCCCAACCAACAATTACTAAAAAAATAGGAATTATTCTTACCTCAAACAAAAAAAACCAAAATATTAAATGGACCATAAAACAAAAAATTAATCTTAAGCCCAAAAAAAATAATAAATATCCAAGAAATCTTAATTTTCCTTTAATCTCTTCCATACCTAGAAATCTAAGAAAAATTACTAACAAAGTTAAGAGTAAAAAAATATTAAATAAAAAGTCCTCATTTACTAAAAAAGAAGTCCTATAACAAATAAAAAATTCTATTCTTCTAGTTAAAGAGAGTATAGTAAAGCCTAACACTATTCCTACTATTGTTGTTAATAAAATCTCATTGCAAAATCAAAAACTATAAAAAAAACTAACTAAAAACAAAAAAATCATCATTAGATATACTAAGTTAATAGTAACTTCATCAAAAAATAATCTATTCCTCTTCTTCGTATTATTAAAATAATTAATCTTAACCCTAACACCCCCTCCACTACTCCTATTAAAAGATAGAATAGTAATAAAACCTCTCTTATTTCACCTCCTATCCAATAAAAGCATAAACCTAATACTCCTCCAACAACTAAAACCTCAAAGTTAATTATAACTCTTAATAAATGATTTGATCCTAAAATGAGGCTTAAAAAACTAAATAACAACAATATATATAGTAACCCTTCCATATCAAAAAAGATTTTCTCATTTCTGATCCCCAAAATCAGTATTTTTATTAAACTATTTTTTGTGAATGTAGTTTAAATTAAAACATCAATTTTGTAAATTGAAAATGCTAAGCCCATCCATAAATAAAAACTTATTAATAAAATCTCTAATGATTATAATTATATCCTTCTACCCCCTCTTAACTTCCCCCATTTTACTTTTAATTTTTCTTATGCTATTGAGTATTTTTATAACCATGACTATTTTTATCTTACTAAATAACTCATTAATCCCAATTATATTTTTTCTTTTATTCCTAGGGGGAATTTTAATTTTATTTTCTTATCTATCAACTTTATGTCCAAATGAAAAAATAAAATCTTTAAAGCCCTCTCTCCTATTAATAATACTACTTTTAAGCCATTTAATACTTACCCCCAACCTCCCTTACCCAAAAAATAATTTTTATCTATCCTCCTCCAAAATCAATAGACTTTCTATACTAAATATTTTCTCTTCCCACATTATCTTCCTAATAATTTTAATCTTATTTATTTTAATAGTCCTCCTCAATTTATTAACAAATAAATGAATAGGCCCTCTACGTCTTCTAAAATAGATGAAAAAACTTATTAAAAAAAATTTTCTACTCTCCCCTATTAATAGCTCTTTAATCAATCTTCCTTGCCCCTCCACAATTAATTCCTTATGAAGAATTGGGTCCATACTAGGAATAATACTAACTTGTCAAATCTTAACAGGGATTTTTCTTACTATACATTACTCCCCTCATCCTGATTTAGCTTTCCTAGCTTTAGTTAACATCAACTATAATGTAAACTGAGGATGAATCATAAAATCCTGCCATGCAAAYGGAGCTTCTATTTTTTTTATACTAATATTCTCCCACACATTACGAAATATTTACTTCTCATCTTTCTTTTTAATACTTACTTGAGCCTCAGGAGTAACAATTCTACTAATTTCAATTCTAACAGCTTTCTTAGGGTATGTCCTTCCTTGAGGACAAATATCTTTTTGAGGAGCCACAGTAATTACTAATCTACTCTCAGCTATCCCTTATTTAGGAGTTACTCTTGTCGAATGGTTATGAGGAGGATTCTCCGTGGATACTCCAACCCTTAATCGATTTTACACTTTCCACTTTCTTTTTCCTTTTATTGTTATACTATTAGTTCTTATTCATCTAATTTTTCTACATTCCACAGGATCTTCAAACCCTCTGGGAGTATCCTCCATAATAGATAAAATCCCCTTCCACCCATTCTTTACCTCTAAAGACTGCATTGGGTTTATTGTCCTCTTTATAGTGCTTATTAGAATATCTAGACTTTTCCCAGATATCCTAATAGATCCAGAAAACTTCTCGAAAGCAAATCCCTTAACTACCCCTCCCCATATCCAACCAGAATGATATTTTTTATTTGCTTACTCTATTCTACGAAGAATTCCCAATAAATTGGGAGGAGTAATTGCCTTAACAATGTCCATCTTAGTTCTTTACTTATTTCCTTTATTAACAAATTATTATTGACAAAGAAATAAATTTAACCCCCTTCTAAAAATAATTTTTTGAACAACATTGACAATTCTTATTCTCTTAACTTGATTAGGAATAAAACCCGTAAACCCACCTTTCGAAATAATTAATATCCTTTTAACTCCAACTTATTTTTTTTTTATAATTGCTACACCTATGATAAATAAATTAGTTAACTAAAAGTAAATATTTTGAAAATATTAAAAAGGATTAATCCTACTAATTTCTTGCAAAACTTTAATGAAAACTAATAACTAATGTTAAAATAATAATTACCATAGGTAAAAAACATTTTCAAGCTAATAGTATTAAAAGATCATATCGATATCGGGGAAGAACTCCCCGAAGTCACAAAAGAATTAAGCATATAAGACTTCCTAAAAAACCTCTAATAAATTTTCTAAAACCAAAAAAATATAATATTCACAAATTCCCAAAAAACAATAACCCCCCATACTCCGCAATAAAAATTAAAGCAAACATCCCTGAACCATACTCCACATTAAACCCAGAAACTAACTCAGATTCCCCCTCAGAAAAATCAAAAGGAGTACGATTAAGCTCAGCCAACCCAGAAACCACAAGAATAACCAAAAATAGGTAATAATAAAACACCATTAAAAAAATTACTTTTCCTCCTATAAAAACTTTTGTTCTATAGCTAAAGTAGAAAAAACTCATAGAAACTATAATAATAACCATACTAACCTCATAAGAAATTATCTGAGCCACCCCCCGTAAAGCCCCCACATAAGAATACTTAGAAAATGAACTTCAACCTATTCCCAATAAAGTATACACCATCCCCCCTGCACAAATCACATAAAAAATTAAACTGTAAAAAATATCATAGCCCCCTCCCCAAAAAGGATATACTATTCAAAAAGAAATTATCACCCCCACAGAAACAACAGGAGAAAAATAATAAATTAAATAGTTTCACCCCTTCAAATAAATAACCTCTTTAGTAAATAGCTTAATAGCATCTGAAAAAGGCTGAAAAAGACCTAGATAACCGACTTTATTGGGCCCTTTACGAATCTGAATATACCCTAAAATTTTCCGCTCAAATAAAGTGATAAATGCTACACTAATTAATCTAATAAATACCAAAATAAAATAATTAATAATCTGAAAAATTACTAAAGGAAATACTTTCATTGTTAGATCTTAACTCTAACGCATAATTTTGCTACAATAGCTAGTAGGCTCTTAAGCCAAACTTTAATGTAAATAAAACCTTATTTCTACTAAAAAAATATTTTTTTTAAAAAATCCTTTCGTACTAATTCAAAAAATAATAATAAAAAGATAAAATCCAATCTGGCTCACACCGATTTAAACTCAAATCATGTAATACTTTAATAGTTGAACAAACTAGTTTTTATTACTTCTGCATAATAAAACTTATATTAATTCAACATCGAGGTCGTAAACTAAATTGTCAATATGAACTATCAAAAATAATAACGCTGTTATCCCTATGGTAATTTATCCTTTATGTAATCTTTTAGCTCTTTATATAACTTTTATTAATATATTTAATTCTAATCTTCCCCAGATAAATAAAAAACTTTTACCAACAAAATTTATTTTATTAAATTCAATAGGGTCTTCTTGTCTATTTTTCACCTATTAGAATTTTTACTAACATAATAAATTCTAAATCAACAAAAAACCAACGATTAATTCATTCATTCTTTCATTCCAGATTTCAATTAAAAACCAAATGATTATGCTACCTTTGTACAGTCATTATACTGCAGCTCTTTAATTTTACAAAACCAGTGAGCAGAACCTATTACAAATAAACTTCTTATAAAAATGTTTTTAATAAACATTTAATTAATCTTCAAGTTCATTTCAAGAGTATTATTCCCCTAAATTCCTACTATACTTATACTAACATTTTAATACAAAAATATAGTTAATATTGCTCTCCAACTTCTAACTTAATAAAAAAAAATAAGTTTATAAAGAAGAATAAAAATATTTTAAACATAATCATTTATAAATATTGTTAATATAAACCTAACACAATATTTAAAATTTTCAAGAGCTAATCCCCTAAAAATTTAACATTTCCCTAAACTACTAATTTTATTAGTTTCGTAAGAAATCATATAACCTAATTTCCTCTCAACTTTTAATTTTAACTTTTCTATGTCCCTTTAATAAAACAAATTCTCAATAAAAACTTAATAAAACTATATAGGAAATATTTCTAACAAATAAATAACTCATTAGTCCCTAATACAAAAGGTAAACTATCTCTTATTCCCTCTTTCCCTTCCCAGCTTATAATAAAATAAACCATAATTTTTAACTTCACCTTTATCAATAAATAAAAGAATAAGTCTAATTAAATCCTTAACTAAAAACACTTTCCAGTACCTTTACTTTGTTACGACTTGTCTTTCTAAAAGAATGACGGGCAATATGTGTATAAAGTATCCTAAAATCATAAAGATTAAATTAACTCAAATTATTACAATTAAATCCTTTCTGAAATCTTTTAAACTTTTAAGAATTAAAATAATATATAATGTAGCTCATTCATTCTTTTTTATGCACTACTAATTGACTTGAAATATTCTCATTTAAAACCATAACATCAAAATAATATTTTTACAGCAATACATAAATTTTAAAAAAGAAAAATTAAAAGAGGATTATCTAATTAAATAACAAGCTCCTCTAATCTAATACTCTACCGCCAAAAGTTTTAATTATTCATCAAAAACATTTTAATAAATAGTAAGGTATCTAATCTTAGTTTAAAACCACAACTTAAAAAAATAACTATATACTAACCTTAATACTTACAATTATATTCTACTTAAATACTAATCTATAAAATTAATTAAAAAATATTTTTATAAAAATAATTTTAAATTAAAAGTATAACCGCGAAAGCTGGCACTTTTTTTATCAAGCTTTTAACAACAAATTTTCATGACAAAAAATTATTTACTCAAAAGTAATAATAAATAAATATTAAATATAAAAACCTATTACTAAAATAAAATTTTAAAAAAATCTAAATCTTTTAACTAATTTCTATTAAAGGAATAAGGCAAATAAAAATTATTTTGATGTAATAATTAAGATTAATCTCCCTTATAATAAAGATAAGCTAGTAAAGCTATTGGGCCCATAACCCAAAGATGGTCATACTCTTTATAAAATATTTATTAAATATTAATACAATATATAAATTAATTTTTTTTTACAAACCCTCTTTAAATTTCTAAAATTAGTTAACATATATTTATTAATAAGATCTTRAATTGTTATATACATTATTAATTTATTTATAAAAAATTTATCAGACTGAAATGACATAGGTTTAACAAAAATTACCTGTATTTTATAAGCATGTTTAGGACTAGATAAATGGGCCTTTTTTTTTTTTGGCGCCGACTGAAATGATTTCGAGTTCAAAGAATTATAAAATTTATTTACTTAGATTTGTTCAGATGTTATTATAATTTTATAATAAAAATCATTCATTTATTTACTATAAACTCTTATATTAATTAATTTTTTTAATAAAAATAATTATCGTAATTAACACCAATAACCCCCCTATCCCCCCCCCTTATTACWTAAATTATTTTTTTTATTTAATTCCTTATTTTTTAAGAAATTAAATATTTTTAAAATTTAATCTATATAAAAAACATAGTCTAACAAAAATATTTTTAATATTAATATAAATTTACAATTTATCGCTACTTAGCTTTTTTGTTTATAGGTGAATTATCATCATTTATAAATCCTAAATTTACTACACTTTTCTGTCAACCTATAATATTTATTATAACTAAATAAATCCTAGATAATCAAAATATCTAATGCTATTACACCAAAATATATGAATTAACATAAATTAAGAAGATAAAGCCCCTTTCTTCTATTCCATTTTTCCTTTTTACCCTCTTTTATTCTTCCTTCATTGCATTGTCCTCCACCTCTTTTTTCTTTTTTTGGCTAGGTCTAGAAATCAACTTAATAAGATTTATTTCATTTCTAATAAGCCCCCAATCCTCCTGAAACTTTAACTCATTAATTAAATATTTTATTATTCAATCTGCAAGATCAATACTTATTATTTTACTTTTTTTCTCTATAAAAATTGATGTTATTTCCTTTCATCTTTCATTTCCTATCTTATTAATTCTTCCTTTATTTTTAAAACTAGGGTTATTTCCTTTTCATTTATGATACCTTTCTGTTATAAAAAAAATTAATATACTACCAATAATTCTGCTTTTAACTTGACAAAAAATTCCCCCTTTAATAATACTTTATCTTTCAAACTTATACTACTTAATTTTACCAACTTCAATTTCTGGAATTATAAGATCAATCCTACTATTTTTCTCCTCTTCTATCCGCTTTATCTTAACTTTCTCATCTGTGATAAACAATTCATGAAGAATTCTCATTTTAAAAATTAATATTTTCTATTGATGAATTTTTTTTATTACATATAGAATTTCAATTTTAATATTTTTTAAATATTTAGTATTAAGAAAAAGATCAAGTCTATCTGAACTATACTCAAAACCTATTATGTACTCTATTTCATTCTTATTAATAATTTTTTGGTTCTCAGGTCTTCCTCCTTCAATTAGCTTTATCACAAAAATTCTTATTTTATCCTCTTTTTCTAAATCTTTTAATATTTTACTTTACTTCTTAATAATCATATCATCCTTACTAATAATCTACGCTTATTTTCGTCTATCCCTACCTATTTTTCTTAGAGTTTCTCTCAAAAAAAATTTTATATTACTAAAATATATGTCAATCACTTTAATAACCCCAGTTTTCTTAAGTATATTTTCTATCTTAACATTCTTAAAATAAAACTTTAAGTTAAAAAAACTGTTAGCCTTCAAAGCTAAAATTATTTATTTAAGTTTTATAATCTCTAAGCTTGCATCTTAATATTTTTATAAACTAAAAA